CTGACCAGTAGAGATATAATGATCTTATATGGGGTTTTAAGAGTAGAGTAGTATGTGAGTATTATTGAGTGGTAGCTATAGAGGTGTTAATTATCTTTCGTTTGTTGTGGGTAGGGTGAGCAGTGGCCCAGCGCGGGGCGAATTTTAACCCATGGTGCGGATCTACTGATGAAAGAGTCAAATTAATTTTAACCAAATAAGAGAATAAGATTCCTACGAAGAAAACCAAAATTAATTCGGGGGGGATAATAAGGGTTTAATTATCAGACCATAAGATAAAACTATTATGTCCATCAAGCATGGAAAGAATGTCTACAAGCATTAATGGAACATGTAAAAGGAGAGCATAACCAGAAGTCCAGCTAGTCTATCGTGTCTGGGACGGGGCCTCTGACGGCCAATGGTGAGTGGAAGCATACCCCAAAAATAAAAACCACTAAAGGCATGACAGTGCAGTTATGTTGGGTCACGGGCTAGAATGGAACTAATCCATCGTGATGTCTTATTTACGGGAGATGTATGGGCGATAACGCATTAAAATGGCCCTGAGGTAGGAACCAAATGCCTGTCAAAGAGCATAGTTAGTCACCCCCAAGTTAATAGGGATTCAGGCGAGAAGAGGGACACGTATTGGGCGGGTTGATGATTTCACGGAGGTAGGTAGATTAAGAGACGAACTAATGGAAGGGGATAGTCATCTGGACGAGGAAGATTTATGACTGTATGGGGTATGTACCGCAAGTGGATTTGATGTACTCATGTGGAGCTAAGGTTTCATGATAGGACGAGAATATCCATGGGGGGGAGGATTAGGGTGGACTGATAGATTAATGTTTTATGTACTATGTGAGTATGTATGTACGTGCTTATATGCATGGGGACAAGAATTTAATGTTGATTAGACATGATATGTACTATGTACT